CTGCATATTCGCAAAAATCGGTCAATAATATCAAAATCGGATGAATCGGCCCAGACCGACTTACTAAGGGGATGCCCTAATACATTACAAAATTTCGCTTTAGCCAATGATCTAATTAGAGGAATAATTGGAACTATTATATCAAGCTTTTTGATAACAATTTCGATTAGAAATGTATTTTGCAGCATTTGACTCCGTACCACTGAACGATTTAGCCGCACATTTGAAAAATAGCCTAAAAAGTGAAATGAATGTTCGGATAATTGGTTTATATGGATCGTTCCTGGTTGAGACCAAACATCAAAAAAACATTGCCATAAATGGATAAAATAGTGTTTCCATTTATTCATCAAAAGAGGCGCATTCTTTGAAGCCAGAATGGATTTTCCTTGATATCTAACATAATGAATGAAAGGATCCTTGAAGAATGTTAAGGTAGACGAAAAATCCTTAGGAAAAACTTTTACAAGATGTTCTCTTTTTGCATAAAAAAAGATTCGCTCAAAAAAAACGCTAAAAGATTTTAATCGTAAATGAGAGGATTGGTTACGTAGAAAACGGAAGATAGATTCATATTCACATACATAAAAATTATAGAGGAACAAGAATAATCTTGGATTACTTTTTGAAAAGGTAGAAATCGATTTTTTTGGAGTAATAAGACTATTCCTATTAGAAAAATGATAAAGAAAAAACCGTAATAAATGAAAAAAGGAGGCATCTTTCACCCAGTATCGAAGGATTTGAACTAAGATTTCCAGATGGATAGGATAGGGTATTCGTATATCTGACACATAATTTAAATATGTAAATTTATCCTCCAAAAAGGGAAAAATGGAATGAATTGATCGCAAATTATGATAAGATTTTACGATTTCTGCCTCCTCTAAGGAAGAGCTTAATTGTAGGAAAAATGGAATTTCCACAACGACGGCAAAACCGTCTGATATTATTTGAGAATAAAAATTCTTATTATACCCCAAAAATGGATTTTTGTTAGAATCATTAGCGGAAATGATCAAATGATTCTGTTGATACATTCGAGTAATTAAACGTTTTACAATTAGTAAACTAGATTTATTGTCATAACCTACATTTTCCACAAAAATGGATCTATTAAAATCATGACTATAAGCAAGTCCATAAATATACTCCCGAAAAATAAGTGGGTATAGGAAGTCCTGTTGGCGAGATCTATCTCGTTCTAAATATACTTGATATTCCTTCATTTTAGAAATTCTATTTGGTCAAAGGATCAGAGATTCATTGGATTATCAAATGATACATAGTGCGATACAGTCAAAACAGGGTACTCTATTATATATTAGTATTCGAATTCAAATAAAAAACGAATATGAATAGATACCTAGAAAACAAGTAAAACTTATCAATGGACTATCTCTCCTCGCTTGTTCCATCTAATTGTTCTAGGACAACAAGCTAGTTAGAAATCCTTTATTTTTTTGCCCAATCGCTCTTTTGATTTTGGAAAAAAAAATATCTTTATCAATATACTCTTTCTTCTACACATTTATCGCTACCCCATAACATAATGGAAAATAGCTAATAGTTAGGACTCATAACAAAAATCCATAATCCGTTCGTGGGAAAAACTTTTTCCACAGCAAGCACTAATCTCTTTTTAACATAGAATTAGATGGGGTAATCATTCAAATTAAAAATGAAAGCTCGTTGCTTTTTGTTTCCCTATAATTGGAGCAGCCAAGCTCTATCCCTTTATTAATTCAACCCAACTGAATTCCTTTGTTCCGAGCCAAGAATTCAAACAAAAATTTAGGCCGGGTCCAATACGAATGAAATATTTTTAGAATTCGCCATTGATACGACATGCTGCTTTTTCCATTCATTCCTTTCTGGATCAGTCGTGGTCTTACAAACCCTACCGATGGTATGGATGAACCAATTAGTTCATAGAAATGTGTAAAAAATGGAGTCGCACTTAAAAGCCGAGTACTCTACCATTGAGTTAGCAACCCTAATAAAAAAGTGGAAAAAAAAAATAGAATGTGTATATCCAATCGAAATAAAAAAAAGGATTGAATTGTCTAATAAAATATTCCATTAAAATGGAAAAATCGAAAGAAAAAAAGAAAAAATCTTGAAGGCGAATCGATTCTGAACATACAAATGAAAATACAAGAAATTTTCTCAAATAAAAAAGAAAATCAAAAACGATAATTCAAAATGATAGACCACTTCTTTGTCTACTACTACTAGTATGTTATACATTATTTTATATGTTATTTTATTTCTTATTTACCTTTGAATCAAAAAAGAACTTCTTGTTTGTATCAAAGAAAATCCAACGAATCCACCATTTGATGAAGTAAAAAAACCTATGTAAGATGAATAAATCGATCCATTTATTCACCATCGGATTATATTTGTTTGATACACTGTTGTCAATATTAGTGTTAAAGAAAGAATACAATTGAGAAAACAAACAAATTCAAAAAAAAATATGAATTAAATAGAAAGA